TTAAAATCAAAAATGAATCTTTGTGAACAATGTGGATATCATTTGAAAATGAGTAGTTCAGATAGAATCGAACTTTCGGTCGATCCGGATACTTGGGATGCTATGGATGAAGACATGGTTTCTTTGGATCCCATTGAATTTCATTCGGAAGAGGAGCCTTATAAAGATCGTATCGATTCTTATCAACGAAAGACAGGATTAACTGAAGCCGTTCAAACAGGCATAGGCCAATTAAACGGTATTCCCATAGCACTTGGGGTTATGGATTTTCAGTTTATGGGGGGTAGTATGGGATCCGTGGTTGGGGAGAAAATAACCCGTTTGATTGAGTACGCTACTAAAAAGTTTCTCCCTCTTATTATAGTATGTGCTTCCGGGGGGGCGCGTATGCAAGAGGGAAGTTTGAGTTTAATGCAAATGGCTAAAATATCTGCTGCTTTATATGATTATCAATCAAATAAAAAGTTATTCTATGTACCAATTCTTACATCTCCTACTACAGGGGGGGTGACTGCTAGTTTTGGTATGTTGGGAGATATCATTATTGCCGAACCCAATGCCTATATTGCATTTGCGGGTAAAAGAGTAATTGAACAAACATTGAATAAAACAGTACCTGAAGGTTCACAGGCGGCTGAATTTTTATTCCAGAAAGGCTTATTCGATCTAATCGTACCACGTAATCCTTTAAAAAGCGTTCTGAGTGAGTTATTTCAGCTCCACGCTTTCTTTCCTTTGAATCAAAATTCAATAGAGCATTAAGTTACTTTTTTATTTGTAGCAAACAAGTAGGTAGTTTATCAGAATCCAAGTAAAACGAATATGAATGGGGTTTCTTTGTTGACATAAGATCTAAATTGTAAAAAGTTGCGGATAACTCTTTTTTATCTATATTCTTGATTACTAATTTAGTTAAGAGGCCTCTATCAACAAGAAAAAATAAAAATATTTAATTCTTTTTTTTTGTTAAATTAGGAAAATAAAAAAAAATTTGTTCTACGTCTTACGTATGTATATATAATCCAAATATATAATTCTAGAATATATAAACTATAGATATGATATATGGTTTTGTACCTTCTATACTCACTTAGATATATAATTAGATTTATACTAATTATTTAATTCTTAATAAGATAAGATATCTTTATAAATAATAATAATATTATTAATAATAATAACAGGTACAAATAGTAAATTGAGGTATCCTTTATATGACAACTTTCGACTTTCCCTCTGTTTTGGTGCCTTTAGTAGGCTTAGTATTTCCGGCAATGGCAATGGCTTCTTTATTTCTTCATGTTCAAAAAAATAAGACTGTTTAGATCTGATGGGCCCAACTCTCATCCATTTTTTCAAAACTAAGACTTGTATCATAACGCAGATACCTATTTAGTGGAAGAAGGTATAACATGCGGCGCTTCCGCCGAAAGGGGTTTTTGGCCTGTAGAAAGATGATATGGGGGTAAAGGAATTATATCTATTTGAAAAAAATATCAGGATCACCGGATGGCTGAACTGTAAAATCGGTACATCTATATGTATATCGATGGGATCATACGAAGGGTATGTTTTTATTTTAGATCTAACCAATTTGATAAATTATTCTTAAAGGTTCACATCAAACTAGTACTAGTTGATGAGAGTTACTTCGGAAACAAAAAGAGTAAAGTCTAGGGTATTCTCTCAATTCCAATAAAACGAAACCAGATAAAGTATGAGTTGTCGATCAGAACATATATGGATACAACCTATAACGGGGTCGCGAAAAACAAGTAATTTCTGTTGGGCCATTATCCTTTTTTTAGGTTCATTAGGATTCTTATTGGTTGGAACTTCCAGTTATCTTGGGAAAAACTTGATATCTTTATTTCCGTCTCAGCAAATCCTTTTTTTTCCACAAGGGATTGTGATGTCTTTCTATGGGATCGCGGGTCTCTTTATTAGCTCCTATTTGTGGTGCACAATTTCGTGGAATGTAGGGGGTGGTTATGATCGATTCGATAGAAAAGAAGGAATGGTGTGTATTTTTCGTTGGGGATTCCCTGGAAAAAATCGTCGCATCTTCCTCCGATTCCTTATAAAGGATATTCAGTCCGTCAGAATAGAAGTTAAAGAGGGTATTTATGCTCGCCGTGTCCTTTATATGGATATCAGAGGCCAGGGGGCCATTCCCTTGACTCGTACTGATGAGAATGTTACTCCACGGGAAATCGAACAAAAAGCTGCCGAATTGGCATATTTCTTGCGTGTACCGATTGAAGTATTTTGAGAAATGAGCTGAGAGAATGAATGCTTTCTCAGCAGGAAGGAAAAACTAAAGAATCCCCCTTTTCTATACCATAACTTAACTGAAGTTTCTTCATAACGCTCATTCTAGTCAAAGAAGACGTATACGTAACGTAACAACCACAAAACAAAACTATTTTTGGGTCTTTTATGTGTATGTAAATCTACACAACTTAAATTCAATAACAAAAACAAAATAAGTAACAAATCAAAAAATGGGTTCATCCTTTATATTTTATATTAAAGCATTTCGAAATACATAAATTTTTTTTAATCCAATATTTGTTGGAATTGACAGTTTAGATTCCGATAGATCCTATTTTAAAAATTTTTTTTTTTGAAATTGAGGTTTCTTTTTATACTTTTTTTTGTGTTCCTTAATAAGGACCAAACATCTATTTTATAATGATAACTAGCCAATTTCTGTATTGTTTTGCCACTCCTTTTTGATCAACACAATGTTTATTATATTCTTCAGGAAATTCCCTCCATTTTTTTATTCCGGACTCTGAGTAGTCAGTGAAAATTTTTAAAAATATAAGATATTTTGATATAATGAAAGAAAAGAATATTCATTACTTAAATAAAGCGGTTCTTTCAGGTAGTCATCGATTCGTCGAAAGGGGGATACTTGCTTCAAATTTGACCAATTACTATATCTGGAAACAATATAATATTTTTTTGTTAATTATTTTAATTCGAAGTGGATTCTTTCTACATTCAAAGACTAACTCCGAAATCACAAATAAAAAACAGTGAATAGATTCATAGATTCGATACTTTGTAATAGAACTCATGTATGAGAGAAATATTGGATGGCGTAGAGTCAACTAATGAGGTCGGTTCATTAAAAATTCATAGACGAAATGAAAAAATGTCAAAAAAGAAAGCATTCACCCCTCTTTTATATCTTGCATCTATAGTATTTTTGCCCTGGTGGATTTCTCTTTCATTTAATAAAAGTCTGGAATCTTGGGTTACTTATTGGTGGAATACTAGGCAATCTGAAATTTTTTTGAATGATATTCAAGAAAAGAATATTCTAGAAAAATTCATAGAATTGGAGGAAATCCTTCTTTTGGAGGAAATGATCAAGGAATATTCGGAGACACATCTACATATAGGAATCCACAAAGAAACGCTCCAATTAATCAAGATACACAACGAGGATCATATCCATACGATTTTGCACTTCTCGACAAATATAATCTGTTTCGTTATTCTAAGCGGTTATTCTATTTTGGGTAATGAAGAACTTGTTATTCTTAACTCTTGGGCTCAGGAATTCCTATATAACTTGAGTGACACAATAAAAGCTTTTTCGATTCTTTTATTAACAGATTTATGTATCGGATTCCATTCGCCCCATGGTTGGGAACTAATGATTGGCTTTGTCTATAAAGATTTTGGATTTGCTCATAATGATCAAATTATATCTGGTCTTGTTTCTACTTTTCCAGTCATTCTAGATACTCTATTTAAATTTTGGATTTTTCGTTATTTAAATCGTGTTTCTCCGTCACTTGTAGTGATTTATCATTCAATGAATGATTAAAAAAGGATCTACTAATATTAATCCAATTCAATTCTAACGTTTCTTACTTTGTAGTTGTACATAAGCAAAGCATGTAAAATCATACTTACTCTTTCTATTTCTACCCATCCCAAAGATTTATTCTATATATTAATATTATTTATTCCAGTAAAATTATTCCAGTAAATAGCAGAATTGCGGATAGGGAACTAGGTTAGCGACCTACCAAATTTATTGTAGACATTTTCGGGCTCAATGGTTGGACCATGCAAACTAGAAATACTTTTTCTTGTATAAAGGAACAAATTACTCGATACATTTCCGTATCGCTCATGATATATATCATAACTCGGCCATCCATTTCAAGTGCATATCCCATTTTTGCACAGCAGGGTTATGAAAATCCACGAGAAGCGACTGGTCGTATTGTATGCGCCAATTGCCATTTAGCTAATAAGCCCGTGGATATTGAAGTTCCACAAACGGTACTTCCAGATACTGTATTTGAAGCAGTTGTTCGAATCCCTTATGATATGCAACTAAAACAAGTTCTTGCTAATGGTAAAAAGGGTGCTTTGAATGTAGGGGCTGTTCTTATTTTACCGGAGGGTTTTGAATTAGCTCCTGCCGATCGGATTTCCCCCGAGATGAAAGAAAAGGTAGGCAATCTGTCTTTTCAGAGCTATCGCCCCAATAAAAAAAATATTCTTGTGATAGGTCCCGTTCCTGGTCAGAAATATAGTGAAATCACCTTTCCTATCCTTTCCCCCGACCCCGCTACTACGAAAGAGGTTCACTTCTTAAAATATCCTATATACGTAGGCGGAAACAGGGGAAGGGGTCAGATTTATCCCGACGGGAGCAAAAGTAACAATACAGTTTATAATGCTACATCAGCAGGTACAGTAGGTAAAATAATACGAAAAGAAAAAGGGGGTTACGAAATAACCATAGCGGATGCATCGGATGGGCGTCAAGTGGTTGATATTATCCCTCCAGGGCCAGAACTTCTTGTTTCAGAAGGCGAATCCATCAAATTGGATCAACCGTTGACGAGTAATCCTAATGTGGGCGGGTTTGGTCAGGGAGATGCAGAAATAGTACTTCAAGATCCCTTACGTGTCCAAGGCCTTTTGTTCTTCTTGGCATCTGTTATTTTGGCACAAATATTTTTGGT